GTTGTATTTAGTTTGTATCAAACAAGCAGTTTTTTCATTGTAATTTAATGTAATATGCAACATTTTTTTAATATGAAAGAATTCTATCTTTTTTTTTATTGCGATTGGATATACACATCCTTCTATATATTTTTTTTTTTAGGGTTGCTAACTCAATGGTAGAGTACTCGGCTTTTAAGTGCGACTCCATTTTTTACACATTTCTATGAACTAATTGGTTCATCCATACCATCGGTAGGGTTTGTAAGACCGCGACTGATCCAGAAAGGAATGAATGGAAAAAGCAGCATGTCGTATCAATGGTGAATTCTAAAAATTTTTATTGGACCCGGCCCAAATTTTCGTTTGAATTGTTGGCTCGGAACAAATGAATTCCGTTGGGTTTAATTAATAAAAGGATAGAGCTTAGATGCTCCAATTATAGGGAAACAAAAAGCAACGAGCTTTCCTTTTTTTTTTGAATGATTACCACATCTAATTCTACGTTAAAAAAGGATTAGTGCTTGCTGTGGAAAAAGTTTTTCCAATGAATGGATTAAGGATTTTTGTTATGAGTCCTAATTATTAGCTATTCTCCATTATGTTATGGGGTAGCAATAAATGTGTAGAAGAAAGAGTATATTGATAAAGATATTTTTTTCCAAAATCAAAAGAGCGATTGGTCCAAAAAATAAAGGATTTCTAACTAGCTTGTTGTCCTAGAACAATTAGATGGAACAAGCGAGCGGAGATAGTCCATTAATGGGTTTTAACTTGTTTTCTAGGTATCTATTCATATTTGTTTTTTTTTTTTTCAATTCTAATATATATATAGAATACCTTGTTTTGACTGTATCGCACTATGTATCATTTGATAATCCAATGAATCTCTGATCCTTTGACCAAATAGAATTTCTAAAATGAAGGAATATCAAGTATATTTAGAACGAGCTAGATCTCGCCAACAGGACTTCCTATACCCACTTATTTTTCGGGAGTATATTTATGGACTTGCTTGTAGTCATAATTTTAAAAGATCCATTTTTGTGGAAAATGTAGGTTCTGACAGTAAATATAGTTTACTAATTGTAAAACGTTTAATTACTCGAATGTATCAACAGAATCATTTAATCATTTCGGTTAATGATTCTAACAAAAATCCATTTTGGGGCTATAATAACAATTTATATTCTCAAATAATATCAGAGGGTTTTGCCATCGTCGTGGAAATTCCATTTTTCCTAGAATTAAGCTCTTCCTTAGAGGAGGCAGAAATCATAAAATCTTATCAAAATTTGAGATCAATTCATTCCATTTTTCCCTTTTTGGAGGATAAATTTACATATTTCAATTATGTGTCAGATATACAAATACCATATCCTATCCATCTGGAAATTTTAGTTCAAATCCTTCGATACTGGGTGAAAGATGCCCCCTTTTTTCATTTATTACGATTGTTTCTTTATAATTTTAGTAATTGGAATAGTTTTATTACTACCAAAAACTCGATTTCTACTTTTTCAAAAAGTAATCCGAGATTATTCTTGTTCCTCTATAATTTTTATGTATGTGAATATGAATCTATCTTCCTTTTTCTACGTACTAAATCCTCTCATTTACGATTAAAATCTTTTAGCGTTTTTTTTGAACGAATTTTTTTTTATGCAAAAAGAGAACATCTTGTAGAAGTTTTTGCTAAGGATTTTTCGTATACTTTAACATTCTTCAAGGATCCTCTCATTCATTATGTTAGATATCAAGGAAAATGCATTCTGGCTTCAAAGAATTCGCCTTTTTTGATGAATAAATGGAAACATTATTTTATTCATTTATGGCAAGATTTTTTTTATGTTTGGTCTCAACCAAGAACGATCAATATAAACCAATTATCCGAACATTCATTTCAGCTTTTAGGCTATTTTTTAAATGTGCGGGTAAATCGTTCAGTGGTACGGAGTCAAATGCTGCAAAATACATTTTTAATCGAAATTTTTATCAAAAAACTTGATATAATAGTTCCAATTATTCCTCTGATTAGATCATTGGCTAAAGCGAAATTTTGTAATGTATTAGGGCATCCTATTAGTAAGCCGGTCTGGGCCGATTCATCCGATTTTGAAATTATTGACCGATTTTTGCGAATATGCAGAAATCTTTCTCATTATTACAATGGATCCTCAAAAAAAAAAAGTTTGTATCGAATAAAATATATACTTCGGCTTTCTTGTATTAAAACTTTGGCTTGTAAACACAAAAGTACTGTACGCGCTTTTTTGAAAAGATCGGGTTCAGAAGAATTATTGGAAGAATTCTTTACAGAGGAAGAAGAGATTCTTTCTTTGATTTTTCCAAGAGATTCTTCTACTTTGCACAGGTTAAATAGAAATCGGATTTGGTATTTGGATATTCTTTTCAGCAACGATCTGGTCAATGATGAATAATTGGTTATGTTATGATACTTAAATATTCTAGATATCGAATTTCTATTTTCTATATATATAAGATTATGAAATGTTCATGT